ATATAATTTTAATATTGTATATAAACACATTTTTTGGCAAAAAACAATACTTGGGATTTTCCTGTTTCCGGGGGGTTTGCAGGAATGTTAGCGATCCCGCGAGTATTGGGGGGGTAGGGGGGGTTTAACGCGCGCGTAGCGACCCCGGGGGGCATATATTAGGATATCTACGAGTGATAAAGCATAGCTTATGCCCTTGATATAATAATATGTGATTCTTTAATGAAAGTTCATTTCAACACTGCATTTTATTGTTTAAAGCAAGAAAATGTTCCACCTTGGCTGATGGATTTCGTGCACTGTGAAATGTCAATTGAAAGGAAACCTAAAAATAGAAAACCCCCTACCCTCTGGAAAGAACGCCCGGCATGCTGAGTCATCTCGCCATATGGGTTCCACCATTAACTTATGCAAGCGTCAAGGAAAGTGTGGGGAGTAACGCGATTAATGGCCCTGAAATAGGAACCAAATGCCAGGAATAATTCACTGTGTGAAACCCCCACGATTTTTGTCCCTCACCTTCAATAACCGTTAGCATTGAGGTATCACTAGTTGGTGGTCTCTCATATGTAAAATCAACCACTGGATATGTATTTAACCCATATATATATGGTTAATATATATTAATGGTGATAATACATATATGTACAAAGAATAGTTTAATTAAGAATACTAGCTTTGGGGGTTAGTGGTAGGGGTTCAAATCCCTTTTCTTTGAGCAGTAGGGGGGATTTTAACCCCCGACGTCCGGTTTACAAGACCGGCGCTCTGGACTCTGAGCTACTAATGCCTAAGCTCATTTGAAAATTTTGTTCTCAAACCATCCTGTTAGAGGGGTGAAAATCAGGAATAGGGAGAAGTACGAGATAGAGGCAATCTGTCCAATGGTGATGTAGGGATGTTCTACTGGCATTCCTCCAATTCATGTTAAAACTACTACGTTAGCAATTAAAGCTCAGAAGAGAATTTGGCCTAGGGGGCGGAAGGTGAGGCTTCGTTGCTTAGATGTGTGGAGGAAAGGTATCAGGAGGAGGACAAGGATGGAGGCGAGTAGGGCTAGCACTCCTCCTAGTTTGTTTGGAACGGAGCGGAGAATGGCGTATGCGAATAGGAAGTATCATTCGGGCTTAATGTGGGGAGGGGTAACAAGAGGGTTCGCGGGGGTGAAGTTGTCGGGGTCGCCTAGGAGGTTTGGAGAAAAGAGGGCTAGGGACACTAGGGCAAGGAGTAGGGCTGCAAACCCTAGGAGGTCTTTGTAGGAGAAGTACGGGTGGAATGAGATTTTATCTGCGTTAGCATTGATGCCAAGGGGGTTGGTTGAGCCTGTTTCGTGCAGGAAAAGAAGATGTACGATTGTTGCGGCTGCGATGATGAAGGGGAGTAGGAAGTGGAAGGCAAAGAAGCGGGTAAGGGTGGCATTGTCAACTGAGAAGCCGCCTCAGAGTCATTGGACTAGTGTGTTGCCGATGTAGGGTACGGCTGAGAGGAGGTTTGTGATGACGGTGGCTCCTCAGAAGGACATCTGTCCTCAGGGGAGGACGTAGCCTACAAATGCGGTCATTATTACGAGGAGTAGTAGGACTACTCCGATAGATCAAGTTTCTTTGTAGAGATAGGATCCGTAGTAGAGGCCTCGTCCAATGTGGGCATAGATGCAAATGAAGAAGAAGGAGGCACCGTTAGCGTGGAGGTTGCGGATTAGTCATCCGTAATTAACGTCTCGGGTGATGTGGGCAACAGATGAGAATGCGGTGTTAATGTCCGCGGTGTAATGTATAGCTAGGAATAACCCTGTAAGGATTTGGGCAATTAAGCATAGTCCTAGCAGGGAGCCAAAGTTTCATCAGGCAGAAATATTCGATGGGGCAGGGAGGTCGACTAATGCATCATTGGCAATTTTTAGTAGTGGGTGGGTTTTTCGTAAGCTGGCCATTGGAGTTCTTGTAGTTGAATAACAACGATGGTTTTTCGAGTCATCGGTCTTGGTTAGAGTCCTAGCAAGAATTTATGACCTACATTATAGTTCTGTTTATAGTAGGGTTGATTTTAGGGTTGATTGCGGTAGCTTCAAATCCTGCTCCTTATTTTGCTGCTTTTGGTTTGGTAATAGTAGCAGGCCTTGGATGTGGGATTTTAGCTGGGCATGGGGGTTCTTTTTTATCTCTTGTTTTGTTTTTAATCTATCTGGGGGGGATGCTGGTTGTGTTTGCTTACTCGGCAGCGCTTGCTGCCGAGCCCTTCCCAGAAAGTTGAGGCAGCTGGCCAGTAATGGGGAGCACTTTGGTCTTTAGTACAGGAGTACTGCTGGCTTCGGTGCTATTTTGAGGCTCCTGATATGGGCCCTCTTGGATGTCTGTGGAGGAGCATGGGGAGTTTTCTGTGATGCGAGGGGAGGTTGGAGGTGTAGCGTTAATGTATTCTTCAGGAGGGGGAATGTTGGTGATTAGCGTTTGAGTGCTTCTTTTGGCTTTGTTTGTGGTGTTGGAACTAACTCGAGGGTTAAGTCGAGGGGCGCTTCGAGCGGTTTAGAGGAATAGGACAAGTACTGCGAAGGCTGAGGTTAGTAAGAAGAGGCCTAGGTAGGTTTTGATTATGCCTCGTTGAATATTACTTGTTGTTGTGGCTAGGGGCTGGTTGATGGAGGCAAGGGTTTTTGGTCCTGATTTTTCTAGTCAGGTTTGATCAATTATTTGGTTAGCGACGGTCTGGCCTGTTTTAAGGGCTGTTTTAGGCAATAGTCGGTGTACGACGGATGGGTAGAAGCCTAGCATATTTGAGAATCGATGGAGGGTAGGCTTGGGCATGGGTTTGAATTGTTTGTTTGCTAGAGAGGCTAGTTCAAGGGCAATGAGAAGGCCTAGGACAGAGACGGCTAGGGCGGCGAGTTTAAGGGTAGGTGTTATTGTCATTACTGGGGTTTTGAGTGGCAAGATGCTGGAGGTGATGAGCAGGCCTGCTGCAATGCTTCCTCAGGCTAGTCGTTTAATGGGGGCAATTGCTTTTGGGTCGTTTTCATTAATTGGGGTAAGGGAGGAGTTGAATCGTGGTTGTCCCATGCTTACAAAGTAAATGAGGCGAAGGCTGTATACGGCTGTGAAAGAGGTGGCTAGTAGGGTCAGGGCAAGGGCTCAGGCGTTGATGTAGGATGTGTTAAGAGCTTCGATGATGGCGTCTTTGGAGAAGAAGCCTGCTAAGAAAGGGGTACCCGTAAGAGCCAGGCTCCCTAGGGTTATACAAGAGGAGGTGAAGGGGATAGTGTAAGAGGCGCCTCCTATTTTTCGGATGTCTTGTTCGTTGTTGAAACTGTGGATTACTACCCCTGAGCATAGGAAAAGCATAGCTTTGAAGAATGCATGGGTGCAGATGTGTAGGAAGGCAAGTTGCGGTTGATTGAGTCCGATGGTAACTATTATTAGGCCTAGTTGGCTGGATGTTGAGAAGGCGATAATTTTTTTGATGTCATTTTGGGTAAGGGCGCAGGTAGCAGTAAATAGGGTGGTTAGGGCTCCAAGGCAAAGGCAGGTGGTGAGGGCTGTTTGGTTGTTTTCTATTAGGGGGCTTACTCGGACTAAAAGGAAAATACCTGCGACAACTATAGTGCTGGAATGGAGTAGGGCAGAGACGGGGGTTGGACCTTCTATTGCGGCGGGCAGCCATGGGTGGAGGCCGAATTGGGCTGATTTGCCGGTGGCGGCTAGAATAAGGCCTAGTAACGGGTAGGTAAGGTTTGTGTCTTCTATAGTTGAGAATATCTGTTGTAGTTCTCAAGAGTTGTCATTATAGGAGAGTCAGGCTATTGCAAAAATTAGGCCGATGTCTCCAACTCGGTTGTAAAGTACGGCTTGGAGGGCTGCTGTATTTGCGTCTGCTCGTCCGTACCATCAGCCGATGAGGAGAAAAGACAGAATCCCTACTCCCTCTCAGCCAATGAAGATTTGGAATAAGTTATTGGCTGTGGTTAGAGTGATTATAGCAATTAGGAAAATTAATAAATATTTGAAGAATCGGTTCATATTGGGGTCGTCATGCATGTATCATAGTGCGAACTCAAGAATTGATCAGGTAACATATAGGGCTACGGGTGTAAAAATGATTGAGTATTGGTCGAATTTGAAGCTGATATTGATGTTAAAGGTTTGGGTATTTGTTCAGGTTCAGTTTGTCATAACTGTTTCTGATCCTTCGTACAGGTAAATAAATAGAGGAAGGAGGCTAATAAAGAAGGCAGTTTTTACTGCTGTTTTTACGTGGGAGGAGGCTCATTGAGGATTGCGTTGTTTGGGGCTCAGTGTGGTTAATAGTGGAAAAAATAGTACTAGGATTGTGAGGGCAAGACTCGACGACAGTATTAGGGGCGTAAGCGGCATGAGCTGCTACTTGGATTTGCACCAAGAGTTTTTGGTTCCTAAGACCAACGGATGAACTGTTATCCTTTAGGAGCAGGGATGCGAGTGAGCCGGGGGATTCAACCCTGGTTGCGAGAATTAGCAGTTCTCGTTGCTACAATGCCTCTCTCTGTGGATAAGAGGATTTTAACCTCTATCACTAGAGTCACAGTCTGGCGTTTTGTTTAAACTATATCTACAGGCGGCCCAGCCTCAGATCAGTTCGGGTTTGAGGATGAGTAGGGCGAGGGGGAGTAGATGTAGGGTGATCAGGAGATGTTCTCGGGAGTGGGAGGGCTCTAGGGCAAGGATGTGTTGGGGGAGGGGCCCTCGTTGTGTTATTAGGAATATATAAAGTGAGTAGCCTGCTGTAATAAGGGTGCCGACTCCTGTGAGAAGGAGTGTTCATCAGGATCAGTTAAATAGGGAGGTGATGATCATAAGCTCTCCCATGAGATTAGGTAAGGGTGGCAGTGCAAGGTTGGCGAGGCTTGCAAAGAATCATCATGTTGCTATTAGGGGAAGGGCTGTTTGTAGGCCTCGGGCTAGGAGTATAGTGCGGCTGTGGGTACGTTCGTAGTTAGTGTTTGCTAGGCAGAATAGAGCGGAGGAGGTTAGACCGTGGGCGATTATGAGAATTAGGGCCCCTGTGAAGCCTCAGGGGGTTTGGATGAGGATACCTCCTACGACAAGGCCTATGTGGCCCACGGAGGAGTAGGCGATGAGGGATTTGAGGTCGGTTTGACGGAGGCAAATTAAACCTGTTATGATTACTCCTCACATAGCAAAAATAATAAAGGGGTAGGATAGTTCTTTGGTTAGGGGCTCTAGTAACACTAGTATTCGTATTATACCGTAGCCTCCTAGTTTTAGGAGAACGGCGGCAAGCACTATGGATCCTGCAACGGGGGCTTCTACGTGGGCTTTGGGGAGCCACAGGTGTACCCCGTATAGGGGTATTTTTACTAGGAAGGCAAGTAAGCAGGCGGCCCATCAGAGTTTGTCTGCGTAGGAGACGAGGTGAAGGGGGGCTAAATATTGAAGGGTCAATAGTGAAAGGGTGCCTACGTTTTTCTGTAGTAGGAGCAGTGCAACCAGGAGGGGGAGGGAGCCTGCTAGGGTGTAAAATAAGAAGTAGGTGCCCGCGTTTAGTCGTTCTGTTTGATTACCTCAGCGGGTGATTAGAATGAGGGTAGGGATAAGGGTGGTTTCGAACATGACATAAAATAGGATAATTTCTGTGGCGGCGAAGGCCATAATTAGGGAGATTTGTAGTGATGCTAGGAGTGTAATGTAAATTCGTTGTCGATTGATTGGTTCGGATGAGGTGTGGTTTTGGCTTGCGAGAATCATGAGGGGCAGTAGTCAGCAAGTGAGAACTAAAAGAGGGGTTGATAGAGGGTCTGTGGCTAATAGGGGGCTTAGGAATGATCAGCCTGTTTCTGAGGTGTTTTTAAATCAGGTGAGGCTAACTAAGGCAATTGTGAAGCTGTGGAGGAGGGCTGAGGACCAAAGTCATTTGGCAGGGGCTAGCCAGATTGTTGGGATAAGCATGAGGGTTGGGATGAGAATTTTTAGCATTGTAGGAGGTTTAGTGTGTTTAGGCGGTCTGTCCCATGGGTTCGAGCGGTAGCAACTATTAGGGCGAGGCCTGTACTAGCTTCGCAAGCGGAGAAAGCCAGGAGAAGCATTGGGGATGCTGAGAAACTTGTGGCATCTAGCTGGAGGGTTCATAGTGAGAAGGCAATAAATAGGGAGAGTATTATTCCTTCTAGGCAGAGAAGGGCGGAGAGAAGATGGGTTCGATAGAATGCTAGGCCTGTCAGACCTAAAATAAACGCGGATGAGAAGGTGAATTGAACGGGAGTCATCAGGTTAATTATGGACTTTAACCATAAGTTTTTGAGCCGAAATCAAATGTTTTTATTAAACTAATTACCTATTCGGCTCATTCAAGGCCTCCTTGAAGTCATTCATAAATAAAGCCAAGAGTCAGGAGGATGAGGACGGAGGAGGCTCACAGCAGGGTCAGCATGGGGGATGTTAGTTGGTCCCCTCAGGGAAGAGGGAGAAGAAGGGCGATTTCGAGGTCGAAAAGTAGGAAGAGAATAGCGACTAGGAAGAATCGTAGGGAGAAGGGCAGGCGAGCGGAGCCCAGGGGGTCAAAGCCGCATTCATAGGGGGAGAGTTTTTCATAGTCTGGGGTGATCTGAGGAAGTCAGAATGATACTAAAACAAGGATAATGGACAGGATGGCTGGGATTATCATCAAAACAATTAAATACATTATCTTCCCTTGGATTTTAACCAAGGCCTGGTGATTGGAAGTCACTTATACTAACATTAATACTAGGAAGATATGAGCCTCATCAGTAGATTGAGATATAGAGGAACAGTCAGACGACGTCTACGAAGTGCCAGTATCAGGCGGCTGCCTCAAATCCGAAATGGTGTTGGGACGTAAAGTGGTATTGAATTTGTCGTAATAGGCAGATGGCTAGGAAAGTTGAACCAATAATTACATGGAGTCCGTGGAAGCCTGTTGCCACAAAGAAGGTAGAGCCATATACCCCATCTGCGATTGTGAAGGGGGCTTCATAATATTCTAGGGCTTGAAGGAGGGTGAAGTAGAACCCAAGAAGGATCGTTAGAACGAGGGATTGAATAGCTTGTTTTCGTTCACCTTCTATGATGCTGTGGTGGGCTCAGGTAACTGTTACCCCAGAGGCAAGAAGTACGGCTGTATTTAGCAGGGGCACTTCGAAGGGGTCTAGAGTGGTGATTCCAGTGGGGGGTCAGCATCCTCCTAGTTCTGGGGTTGGTGCGAGGCTTGCGTGGTAGAAAGCTCAGAAAAAGCCTAGGAAGAAGAAGACTTCTGAAGTAATAAACAGGATTATACCGAACCGGAGCCCTTTTTGAACAGGGGGCGTATGGTGGCCTTGGAATGTGCCTTCCCGGATAATGTCGCGTCATCATTGGTATATTGTCAGAAGTAGGAGAATTAGTCCAAGAGTTATAAGGACTGTTGAATTAAAGTGGAACCAGATTGCGAGGCCGGATGTTATTAGCAGGGCGGCGATTGCCCCTGTGAGGGGCCATGGGCTAGGGTCAACTATGTGATATGCATGTGCTTGGTGGGCCATTATACGTTTTCTTGTAGGTAAAGGCTTAGCAGGAGGACAAAGACGTAGGCTTGAATCATTGCAACGGCAATTTCTAAGAGGGTTAGTAGGGGAAGAAGGATGGTTGTTAGGATTGCGACAGTGGGTATTAGAGGCATTAGTACGAAGGCAGCTGTGGCAATGAGTTGAATTAATAAGTGGCCGGCGGTTAGATTGGCGGTAAGTCGAACCCCCAGGGCCAGAGGGCGAATGAATAGACTAATTGTTTCGATGATGATTAGGACGGGAATTAAAGGCACGGGAGTGCCTTCGGGCAGGAGATGGCCCAGGGCGACGGTTGGTTGGTTTCGCATTCCTAGAATAACGGTGGCCAGTCAAAGGGGTACTGCAAAGCCTATGTTCATTGAGAGCTGGGCAGTTGGAGTAAATGTATATGGGAGAAGGCCTAGTATGTTGAGAGAGATTAGGAAAAGTAGGAGGGAGGTAAATAGAAGGGCTCATTTGTGGCCCCCGGGGTTGATTGGGGAGAGTAGTTGGCTGGTGAATTGTCCTAAGAATCAGTTTTGCAGAGTGAGCAGCCGATTGTTTAGTCATCGGGAGGTGGAGGTTGGGATGAGAAGTCATGGAATGACTAGGGCGATGGCAATGAGGGGAATTCCTATTAAAATGGGGCTTGAAAATTGGCCGAAGAGGTTTATTGTCATGGTCAGGTTCAGGTGTCTGTTTTGGTGGTGTCTGTGCTTTGTGGGGAAGGTTCATTAGGGTATGTGTGTGATAGGACTTTGGGAGGAAAAATTGTTAGAAAAACTAGTCAAGAAAACACTAGAATGGCAAATCAGGGGGCGGGGTTTAATTGGGGCATGTCACTAAGGGTGGTCGGGAGTCACCAGTTTTTAGCTTAAAAGGCTAACGCTAGGGCCCTGTTTAGCTTCTTAGAGAGGCGTCTTCGAGCATTAATGATGATCAGTTTTCAAAGTGTTGAAGAGGGACAGCTTCTACGACGATTGGCATGAAGCTGTGGTTAGCCCCGCAGATTTCTGAACATTGTCCATAGAACACTCCTGGGCGAGGGGAAGAGAAGGCTGTCTGGTTCAGGCGGCCGGGGACGGCATCCATTTTTACGCCTAAAGCAGGAACAGCTCATGAGTGAAGGACGTCTTCGGCAGAGACTAGTACTCGAATTGGGGATTCTACAGGGATAACCATTCGATGATCTGCTTCTAGTAGTCGGAACTGTCCAGGGAGGAGGTCTTGTGTGGGGACCATATAGGAGTCGAAGGCCAGGTCATCATAGTCTGTGTATTCATAGCTTCAGTATCATTGGTGGCCTAGGGCTTTGATCGTAAGATGGGGGTCATTAATTTCATCCATTAGATAGAGAATGCGAAGGGAGGGAAGGGCAATTAGGATGAGGATAACTGCTGGGAGGACTGTTCAAATGATTTCGATTTCTTGGGAGTCAAGAATATATTTGTTTGTGAGTTTGGTTGAGACCATGGCAACAATAATGTAAAGTACAAATGCGCTAATTAGGAATACAATCATTAGGGCGTGATCGTGGAAGTGAAGGAGTTCTTCTATAACAGGGGAGGCAGCGTCTTGGAAACCTAGTTGTGTGGGGTGGGCCATTAGGGGGCAAGACACGCGGGGGTTTAACCCACGATTCTGCCTTGACAAGGCAGTGTTATATCTGTTTTACTAGTGTCTTAAGAAGAAAGTGGCAGAGTGGTGATGCGGTTGGCTTGAAACCAGCCTATGGGGGTTCAATTCCTCCCTTTCTCGATAGATTTGGTTAACTTGAACGAAGGCAGGTTCTTCAAATGTGTGGTAAGGAGGAGGGCAGCCGTGTAGCCATTCTACATTTGTTGTGGTTAGCTCTACGGAGAGTACTTCTCGTTTAGCAGCAAATGCTTCTCAAATAATAAATAAAAACATGACGACAGCTGTGAGGGAGACGAGGGATCCGATAGAGGATACTACATTTCATAGGGCGTAGGCGTCGGGATAGTCGGAGTATCGTCGGGGCATTCCGGCCAGGCCAAGGAAGTGTTGGGGGAAGAAGGTTAGATTTACCCCGACGAACATGACCCCAAAATGGATTTTTGTTCAAGTGTCGTGAAGGGTGTAGCCTGTGAATAGGGGGAATCAATGAACAAATCCTCCTATGATGGCAAAAACTGCTCCTATTGACAGGACGTAGTGGAAGTGGGCAACTACATAGTATGTGTCGTGGAGAACAATGTCAATGGACGAATTTGCTAGTACAATCCCTGTGAGGCCTCCCACGGTAAACAGGAAAATAAAACCTAGGGCTCATAGTAGGGGGGTGTCTCATTTTACCGAGCCCCCGTGAAGAGTGGCCAGTCAACTAAACACTTTTACTCCTGTTGGAATTGCAATAATTATTGTAGCGGAAGTAAAGTAGGCTCGTGTGTCCACGTCCATTCCTACTGTAAACATGTGATGGGCTCAGACAATGAAGCCGAGGAGGCCGATAGCCATTATTGCTCAAACCATGCCCATGTAGCCGAAAGGTTCTTTTTTACCCGAGTAGTAGGCTACGATGTGGGAAATCATGCCGAAGCCTGGTAAGATGAGAATGTATACTTCTGGGTGCCCAAAAAATCAGAATAGGTGTTGGTATAGAATAGGGTCTCCTCCTCCGGCGGGGTCGAAGAAGGTTGTATTAAGATTTCGATCTGTAAGAAGCATTGTAATCCCAGCAGCTAGAACTGGAAGGGAGAGAAGGAGTAGGACTGCTGTAATTAGTACGGATCATACAAATAAAGGTGTTTGGTACTGGGAGATCGCGGGGGGTTTCATATTGATGATGGTTGTAATAAAATTGATAGCTCCGAGAATTGATGACACCCCTGCCAGATGTAGGGAGAAAATGGTTAGATCTACAGATGCTCCTGCGTGAGCTAGATTGCCCGCTAAGGGAGGGTATACTGTTCAACCAGTTCCGGCCCCTGCTTCCACTCCTGAGGAGGAGAGAAGGAGCAGGAAAGAAGGGGGAAGTAGTCAAAAGCTTATATTATTTATACGGGGGAAGGCCATGTCGGGAGCCCCAATTATTAGGGGGATTAGTCAGTTTCCAAAGCCTCCAATTATGATGGGCATGACCATGAAGAAAATTATTACAAATGCATGTGCTGTAACGATTACATTGTAGATTTGGTCATCTCCCAACAGAGCGCCAGGTTGACTGAGCTCCGCTCGGATGAGGAGGCTAAGAGCAGTGCCTACTATTCCGGCTCAAGCACCAAATACTAGATAGAGGGTGCCGATGTCTTTATGATTAGTCGAAAAGAATCAACGTGTGATTGCCACAGGTAGGATGGCCGAGTTAAGCGGTGGATTGTAGCCCCACATACAGAGGTTTGTTCCCTCTTCCTATCAAGCCCCGAGGTGTTGTACACGTTGGATTGCAAATCCAGAGATGCAGGCTAATTACCTGCCGGGGCTTTCCCCGCCTTTATGCGGAGCGGCGGGGAAAGGTAGATGAATGCTCGTTGGTTTAAGCGTCTAGCTGTTAACTAGAAATTTGTAGGATCGAGGCCTGCTCATCTAGAAAGGCTTTAGCTTAATTAAAGTATCTGCTTTGCATGCAGAAGATGTGGGATAATACCCTGCAAGTCTTACAGGGACTGAGGGATTCTCACCCTCACTGATGGCTTTGAAGGCCATTGGTCTGGGGTATTAGCCTAAGTCTCTTAGAGGGTTGTAAGTGCGAGTAGAGAGGGTGTCAGAGGGAGGAGGGAAATAGAAATTGTTGTTGAGATGGCTAGTGGGAGACTTGGGGAAGTGAGTTGTAGTCGTCAGGGGGCAGTGCCGGTGAGGGTGTTGGGGGGAATTGTTATGGCTATTGCGTACGACAGGCGGAGATAGAAGAAAAGGCTGAGTAGAGCGGACAGGGCGGCCAGGGTGGCTGTAAGGGCTAAATCTTGTTTTGTCAGTTCTTGTAGGATGAGCCATTTTGGCATGAAACCGGTTAGAGGGGGGAGTCCCCCCAGGGATAGTAAAGTGAGGGGGGCGAGGGCAGTTAGGGCTGGGGCTTTTGTTCACGAGGTTGATAGTGTGTTAAAGTTTGTTGAGTTGTTTGTTTTGAAGATTAGGAAGATTGAGGATGTCATGAGGATATAGGTTGTTAAGGCAAGGAGTGTGAGAGAGGGGGAGAATTGTAGGATTAGAATTATTCAGCCTAGATGGGCAATTGAGGAATAGGCTAGAATTTTGCGTAGTTGGGTTTGGTTAATGCCCCCTCATCCTCCCACGAGTGTAGATATAACGCCCAGGGTAATTAGTGTTAAGGGATTCGTGGATTGTAGTTGGAGAAGAAGGCAGAATGGGGCAATTTTTTGTCAGGTTGCTAAAATAAGTCCGGAGAAAAGGTCTAGTCCTTGGAGAACTTCTGGAAGTCAAGAGTGAAGAGGGGCGAGACCTAGTTTGAGGGCTAGGGCTAGGGTAATTAGGGTTGCTGGTAGGGGGTGGGTTATTTGTTGGATGTCTCATTGTCCGGTAAGCCATGCGTTGGAGGTGGCTGCAAATAGTAGGACTGCGGCTGCTGCACTCTGGGTAAGGAAATATTTGGTGGCGGCTTCGACAGCGCGGGGGTGGTGGTGTCGGGCCATTAAAGGAATAATTGCTAGGGTGTTAATTTCTAGTCCTATTCATGCGAGTAGTCAGTGGGAGCTTGCAATAGTGATTGTAGTGCCTAGGGCCAGACCAAACATTAGCGTGGCTAAGATGTAGGGATTCATTAGTTGAGGAAGGGTTTTAACCAACATTTTTGGGGTATGGGCCCAATAGCTTAAATTAGCTGACTAAACTAGAAAGTGGTGTAGAGGAAGCACTGAGAGTTTTGATCTCTCCGGGCAGGGTTCAAATCCCTTCTTTCTAAAGGAGCTGGGAGGAGTTTAACCTCCATGATTCACTCTATCAAAGTGACCCTTTGTTTCAGGCACAGCTCCGTGTTACAATTGTGGGGGGAGGCTTGCGAAGGCAATCGGGAGGGCGAGATTTCAGATGACCAGGGCGAGTGTTAAAGGGAGGAAATTTTTTCAAATTAAATGCATAAGTTGGTCATATCGGAATCGGGGGTAGGAGGCTCGTACTCATAGGAAAACGATTGAGAGGAGTGTTGCTTTGGCTATGAGGTTTATTGTGGTGAGTTCTGGGTAGGGGGGGATGTGGGAAGCTCCTAGGAATAGGACTGCGGAAAGTGTATTTATTAGAAGGATGTTGGCGTACTCTGCTAGAAAGAATAGGGCGAAAGGGCCGCCTGCATATTCTACATTGAATCCTGAGACCAGCTCAGATTCTCCTTCGGTGAGATCAAAGGGCGCTCGATTTGTTTCTGCTAGTGTTGAAATGTATCATATTGCGGCGAGGGGTCAGGCTGGTAGAAGTAGTCAGATGCTCTCTTGAGCGATGTTAAAGGTCGAGAGAGTGAATCCTCCGGTAAGGACAATAGTGCTTAATAGGATAAGGCCTAGGCTTACCTCGTAGGAGACGGTTTGGGCTACGGCTCGTAGTGCTCCGATTAAGGCGTATTTTGAATTTGAGGCTCACCCTGAGCCAAGAATTGAATATACTGCGAGACTGGAGATGGCTAGAATAAAAAGGATCCCTAGATTGAGGTCAATGAGAGGGTAGGGGAAGGGTATTGGTGTTCATATAAGTATGGCGAGGGTGAGGGCTAAGGTGGGGGTGAGTAGGAAGAGAAAGGGAGATGAAGTAGAGGGCCGAATAGGCTCTTTAATAAAAAGCTTTACTCCGTCTGCGATGGGCTGAAGAAGGCCGTAGGGTCCAACGATGTTAGGACCTTTTCGTAGCTGCATGTAGCCTAGTACTTTTCGTTCAACTAAGGTTAGGAAAGCGACGGCCAGGAGGACAGGAACAATCAGGGTTAGGGGTGCAAGGATGGAGGTAATTAGTAGTGATATCATAGTTAAGGAGAGGATTTGAACTTCTGTGGAAAGGGCTTAGGCCTTTTGCAATATCCGGACTCTGCCACCTTAACATGTCATTTTTTTTGACTATTAGTGTGTTACTCCGCCCTTAACTGTTTTATTTGTTTGCAGCAGTTGGGGGTGAGGCGCGCTTTTAGTGTTGGCCTCTCTTTTTCGGTCCTTTCGTACTAGAAAAAGTTGTTTTATAGATAGAAACTGACCTGGATTACTCCGGTCTGAACTCAGATCACGTAGGACTTTAATCGTTGAACAAACGAACCCTTAATAGCGGCTGCACCATTAGGATGTCCTGATCCAACATCGAGGTCGTAAACCCTCTTGTCGATAGGGACTCTAGAAGAGGATTGCGCTGTTATCCCTAGGGTAACTCGGTTCGTTGATCGGCATTGCCGGATCTTAGTGTCAGAAATTCTGTTAATTAGAGCAGGTGCTCTGGCTTTTAGGAGTCTTTCTCCTATTTCCTCATGGGGGTTTTGTTTTTCCCCGCGGTCGCCCCAACCAAAAACATTCCGGCAGGGTCCATTTAGTTTAATGCTTTGTTTGGCAGTTATTAACATGGTCTGTCTTGTGTCTAAAGCTCCATAGGGTCTTCTCGTCTTATATTGTTATCCCCGCTTCTGCACGGGGAGATCAATCTCATTGACCTGAAAAAGGAGACAGTCAAGCCCTCGTCGTGCCATTCATACAGGTCTTCATTTAAAAGACAAGTGATTGCGCTACCTTCGCACGGTCAAAATACCGCGGCCGTTAAATATAAATCACAGGGCAGGCGGGACCTCTTATTCGTTATTTTTGCAAGAGGCGATGTTTTTGGTAAACAGGCGAGGCTTAGTGTATGTTTGCCGAGTTCCTTCTTTTTCTTTGAGTCTTTCCCATGTGAGCACACTAGTGTGAGGTAAACGATAAACTATGAATGATTTTCTGGCCTTTTGATTTGTGTTTCATTGCCTTCTTTGTTTAGGGTCGTTAATGTTCGGTGGGAGGTCCGTTCCGAGGTACACTTGTGCAGGGAGAGGGGCTTGTGGGCGCCTCTTATTACGCATATTAGCATTATTTCTTCTATGTGCGGGCATAGAATAGCTTGCTATGATTAGGGGGTTAAGATAGGATTGTCAGAATTGTGGTAACTTCATTATGTCTGAGCTTTAACGCTTTCTGAAGGGTGGCTGCTTTTAGGCCCACCAAAACATAGTACTTTTGGTCATATGATCTTTACCCTCCTTAAAAAGTTGTGTCCTGTGTCAAAGGGGCTGTTCCCCCTTAGACTAACTCTTCTGGTGTTCTTTAATCAAGTTAGATTACTAAGATGGGAAATAAGAAGCCAGAAGGCTGAACTCAAATTCATTTCACAGGCAACCAGCTATAACTAGATTCGATAGGTCTGTCACCTCTACTCGAAGCTCTTCCCACTCTTTTGCCACAGAGACGGGTGTGCCCTATTAAAATAGGCTGTCTTGGAGTAGCTCATCTAGTTTCGGGGTGTCAAACTAAAGTGCTCTTTGCTTGGGAGTGCTAGCTAAATCATGATGCAAAAGGTACGAGGAGAAAACTCTGCTTTTTTTTGCTTGAACTGGGTTATTTCATTTCTTTTTCAGCGTTCCCTTGCGGTACTTTTGTTATGGCTCCGTAGATCCTTTTCTATCTCCTATACTAGGGTGGAAAAATGATTTGTTTAGGTGTTATTATGTGTATTAGGGGTTATTAATAATGATGGGTTGTTTTTAGACAATTTGGGCTAGCTGTTGGGCGTCAGGGTAGTCTGATTTGCACAGACGACTTATCGGTGTAAGGGATATGCTTTGCTAACTTAGCTATACTCTGATTTTTCCAAGTGCACCTTCCGGTACACTTACCATGTTACGACTTGCCTCCCCTTTTGTAATAAAAATGGTATTAGTTATTTTTGGTTTTGGGGGTTGGGGAGAGTGACGGGCGGTGTGTGCATGCTTCAGGGCCAGCTTCAGTAAAACACTCTATTTTTTACTTACTTCTAAATCCTCCTTCAGACTCATGTTTCAATGAGTCTTTCGTATTTCCCTGGTGTATTATAGGGAATGTAGCCCATTTCTTCCCCCTTCATACGCTGCACCTTGACCTGACGTTCTGGGCTAAGCCAATTTTGCTTACTGTGGGACCTTCATAGGGTAAGCTGACGACGGCGGTATATAGGCGGTAGGAACAAGAAGGGGTGAGGTTTAACGGGGGTTATCGATTACAGAACAGGCTCCTCTAGATGGGTCTAAAGCGCCGCCAAGTCCTTTGGGTTTTAAGCTGGTGCTCGTAGTCCCCAGGCGGATAGCGGGTGTATAGGGGGCTATCAATGTTTAGGGCTGGGCATAGTGGGGTATCTAATCCCAGTTTGTGCCCTAGCTTTCGTGGATTCGGATCTCATTAAGGCTACTTTCGTTATTGGGTTTCTTGTCTTCAAAAGCGTATAACGGCTGTGAAGAAATTCCGCCTTAGTTTAGTTGTATGTCTTAACCACTCTTTACGCCGGTCAATATCAACTTGGGTCTCTCGTATAACCGCGGTGGCTGGCACGAGTTTTACCGACCCTTTGAACCGTGACTAAGTCAAGTTTTCACTTATGGCTTAATATTTATCACTGCTGAAGTCCCTTGGGGGTGTGGCTAAGCAAGGTATCATGGGCTGCCCGGGGCGTGCCTAATACCAGCTCCTTGTTCCCGGGCGGGGAACTGTAGGGCATTCTCACAGGGGTGCGGATACTTGCATGTGTAAGTTTGGTTAAAGTTGATAGTAAGGTCAGGACTAAACCTTTGTGCTTGTGGGGCTTTCTAGGGCCCATTTTAACATCTTCAGTGTTATGCTTTATTTTTAAGCTACACTAGC